GATATTCTTTTTGTAATAATAATGTGATCCCCCCCTTTTGCTTTTTTTGTTTCATTTTAAGGAATTAATTAGTAGTCCAGTAACAAGAAAAAGAAGAATAGTTTTGGATCAACTAAAAAGAAGAACAAATAAAAAAAAATAATATTAAATAATAATAAATATTTATCATGCGTGCATAGTTTTGTTGTATTCGATTCAAAGGTTTTTTTCTTTCTTTAACTAACTCCAAAGATGGGTTTTTCACTCTATTTTCTATATAATCTGGAAAGACAAAAAACCTAAAACCTAGAAAGGAAAAGATAATAGAAATTGCTAATTACAAGTTTGAAAATATAGTTATCTTTTCAAATCTAGTTAAAATAAATAAAAGATTTTTTTGAATGATCTCGTTCTCATTGTACGATACTCTTTTTCTTCTCATTCGATAGATTAAATGAATAAAACTACTCAACTATTGAATCTAATGAGTTCAAATTAAAGTAAATTAAATAAAGTAAAAAAAAAAAGGCGTATTCTAGGTTCTAAGGTCACTTTTTTTTTCTAAAATCGAAAAAAGATTCGAAACAATAAAAAAAAAAAAAAGAATCAAAGAACTAATTTTCAAATTTTTTACATATTCATTCAAAAAAAAGTTACATGTTTTGAATGAAGTTACATAATAGAGTTCTTATTTTTTTAGGATTCATTTCCTAAAGAGTTTTTCAATGAATCAGTTGCGTTAATTCTGAATCCTGAGATGGCGCAGATGCCAAAGACAATGAATTGATTTCGTTTTCTATTTCTCTTACTCGATTTTTGTTCATACCACCTATAATGATTGATAATTCACAAATTTTCAATTGAATTTTTTGATTCTTGGAACTAGTATTTTTGTCTATTTCTATCTCTTTTAAAAATGAAAAAATAGAAACTTAGGGAAGTACTTTAGAAACATATGTATAAAAAAACATATTTTATTTAGTCCCTTCATGCTTACTATAACTAGTTATTTCGGTTTTTTACTAGCAGCTTTAACTATAACCTCCGCTCTATTTATTGGTCTAAGCAAAATACGGCTTATTTGAAATTAATTGAATGAAATTTTTTTTTATACAAAAATCTTTCTGTCGTATTTCTTCATATGTTCGATAGTTCCTTACCGTGTTAATTACCCATTTTTGGTCATTGAGATTCATGGGCAATACAGATTAAAGGTTTAGGGATAGATAGTACCTCTCTTTTCCCCTTTCAAAAATGAAAACAAAAAGAAAATTGAAATGATTGAAGTTTTTTTATTTGGAATCGTCTTAGGTCTAATTCCTATTACTTTGGCTGGATTATTCGTAACTGCGTATTTACAATACAGACGTGGTGATCAGTTGGACTTTTGATTAATTAAAATCTCTTTTTTTTTTACTGACCTCCTTCTTTGTTTCATATGCGGGAGGTCTAATTCAAATTCAGATTGCTGCTCAATATTTGAGAACAGTGGAATTTTGACACAATCTAATAAACAAAAGTGGAATCACGCTCTGTAGGATTTGAACCTACGACATTGGGTTTTGGAGACCCACGTTCTACCGAACTGAACTAAGAGCGCTTTTCCTTTTTTTTAGAAAACTAAAAAAGAAAAGGCTAGAAAGAGGACATTCTTTAACCCCAATCCATTTTGTACGTATATACTATATCATAGTATATCAGAAATTTCATAAGTATACGTATGCCCAATTTTATTAAAAAAAAGATAGATCTAAAATAGATCCCTCGTTACTGCTCAGAGGAGCAGTAATAGGTAGGGATGACAGGATTTGAACCCGTGACATTTTGTACCCAAAACAAACGCGCTACCAAGCTGCGCTACATCCCTTTCAATTGGTTTACAGTGTCATTGTAGAGAATTCCTGTCTTGTTTTCCACATCCTTCTTTTTTTTTATTGATATACAAAATTCATTTCTTCTTTTTTTTGTCTCATATCAGATAACAAGCATATAATAAAAAAAAACTTTTTTTTTTCACGAGAATTCTCTCAATTTAAATTTCACATAATTTCACATAAATAGGCCTTTCCATTCAAAAATTTGATCTATAAGATCGTTGTAGTATACAACAGTTCAATTCTAATTTTCAAAATGAGAAGTTGGGAGTTACGTATACAAATACAAGTACTCCTTAACTACATGTACATCTATAGTTATATATTACTATAATGTAATACAATAAAGAAGAAAGAAGGAGGATTTTAAATGCGAGATCTAAAAACATATCTTTCCGTAGCACCGGTACTAAGTACGCTATGGTTCGGTTCTTTAGCAGGTTTATTAATAGAGATTAATCGTTTATTTCCAGATGCATTAACATTTCCCTTTTTTTCATTCTAGTTATTAACATGAAAAGGGGGGTGAAAAAATTAGAGATACAATCAACGATCTGTGACTAATTCCCCTTCCCCTTTTTTCTTCTTTTTTTTCTACTTAATTCTAAAAAAAAAAGGGGGGAGGAGAAAAAGAAAAATAATTCAAGGTCATTAAAACGAGGGTTCAGGATCCAATTAAATTAGTAATAGAACGAAAACAAAAATGTGGCTAGGGAAAGAGTATCCTATAAGATACTTAAAAAAAATACTGTACAAAGATTTTAAATATAGTTTTCAAAAAAATCATTGTATTACTTATTATTTTTTTTTAATTACTAATTAATATTCATTGCAACGAAATATTTCAAATTTTTTTTTGAGTTAACAGCTTCTATTTTTTTGGTTCCTGTTCTTTCTGTATCCTAAAATAGAAGATTGGGGTGAATCATAAATCCAAAGGAGGTTTCATGTCCAAGGGTAAAGATGTTCGAGTAACAATTATTTTGGAATGTACCAGTTGTGTTCGAAACGATATTAAGAAAGAATCAGCGGGAATTTCCAGATATATTACTCAAAAGAATCGGCACAATACCCCTAGTCGATTGGAATTGAGAAAATTCTGTCCCTATTGTTACAAACATACAATTCACGGGGAAATAAAGAAATAGATAAAATTGAGTGCTTGTATGTCAACTTTTAAGAACAGGACTAATGACAGTATCTATCTATTATTAGATATCTATATATTATTACATATATATAAATATAAACAAATAAATCAATAGAAACAAATCTAATCCTATATTCTTAATTTTATATAGAAACTCTATCCTATATAGAAATCGTTTTTGTTTTGATCCGATCGAAATAGGATTTTAGAGATAAGGAATAAACAAATTATGAATAAATCTAAGCGACTTTTTCCTAAATCCAAGCGATCTTTTCGTAGGCGTTTGCCCCCGATCCAATCGGGGGATCGAATTGATTATAGAAACATGAGTTTAATTAGTCGATTTATTAGTGAACAAGGAAAAATATTATCTAGACGGGTGAATAGAGTGACTTTAAAACAACAACGATTAATTACTATTGCTATAAAACAAGCTCGTATTTTATCTTTGTTACCTTTTCTTAATAATCAGAAACAATTTGAAAGAAGTGAGTCGACCCCTAGAACTAGTAGCCTTAGAACCAGAAAGAAATAGACTTCTTCTTCAATTGAATCAAAATTCCAATCTGAAGGAACTAAAAAAGAGATTAATATTTTGTTCGAAAAATCCAATCAAGAATCCTAATTTGATTGTTGCGTCTGTGTCTGTCATAATAAAAAAAAGAAAAAAGAATCGTCGAAAAAGAATAAACCCGTTTTTGGAGAGTATACCCCCTCGTTTTGTTTTGACGACTTTTTTTTTATTTTATCATACTATACTAATTTCTACTCTACCTTCCCCGAGCTCATTCTCCTTAGAACTCTATTGAAAATATTTTATTGGATTTCTTCCAATCCCCTTATTTTATGACCTCATTCGAAATCGTATAAAGACAACTCCTATTTAATAGAGCTATTTGTGCAAGTATTTTCCGATTAAGAAGTAACTGCTTCTTGTACAGATTGTGTATGAATTGGTTATAACTATTCAATACCCCGTTTTCACGAATTACTGCATTTATTCGAGTGATCCACAAACGACGAAAATCTCTTTTTCTCCGACCCCTATCCCGATGAGCCGAAACTAAAGCTCTTATTCTCTGTTGAGTCATAGTTCGTGTAAGTCGTGAATGAGCCCCTCGAAAGCTTGATGCAAATAAACGAATTTTTGTTCTACGTCTCCGAGCTATATATCCGCGTTTAATTCTAGTCATTGAATAAATCAAACTTTGATGAATAACTAATTCTTTTTTTCAGTTATTCTTTTCCTCTTTACTAGTCTATTAATAACCAAACAAATTATTCCAATGTATAAAATAAAAATTCCAATGGCTTTTGCTACTCTAACCTTCCCCACCACGATTTTTTGCTAGGTATTTTCCTTTGCTTTGAAAGCAGAAATTCCATGGATACTTGATATCAAAAAAATAGAATAACTACAAAAAGTAGTAAATAGAAATGGATAAAAAAATAGTGGGTTCCATCGTCTCTATGGTTACTTCTTAAACGGTGAGGTCCTCTCTATACACCGGAGCTCCTTCTTTTAATTAATCAATACTATTGGTAACTTGTACAGTTCACACTCTTTGGCTCTACTCCATGAATATTCCAGTAATAGGTCTTTCACAATGAGATTCACTTTATACAGTAACGGTATTTCATTTTGAAAATTTGTTGGGTAGTTGACCCTGTTAGTCCGTTCTTTTTTTTTCAAGAGTTGAATATTTTCTTTTAATAAAAAATGTAATTTCGCCCGCTTAATGGATAAACATTTGTTATCATTGGGGTTTTCTCAAAAATTTAGTTGATTGGATTTGCACCAATGTAAACCATAAGTTTCATACACAATAGAAGATATGAACGATCCATCTTTTTAATTTAAAATAGTAAACGCAGTTTCTCCATTCTATTTTATTCACAGGTACTCATTTTTTATTCACAGGTACTCATTATGGATACTTCAAAAAGAATTTTCTCTTTTTGTCTCAATCTATGATCTGAACGAGTCGCACATACACCCTAGTACATGTTCCTCGTCGCTGAGGGCATCCCCGAAGCGCGGGGGATTTCGTGACATTTCGGATTGGCTGTCTTGTATTTCTAATAAGTTGTTTAATGGTTGGCATAGTGAATCATATAAATATAAATAATGGGCTGGTTTAGATTAGTTCTAACCGGGTAATTCTGAATTACTTTTCTTTCATATTCTCTTCAATATTAAAAAAAAATATTGAAGAGAATATGAAACTAAACTTTTAATCTAAAAAGATATAAAATTTGAAATTGTAAATTTGCATGAAATCGCTCCTATTTTTGTTTTTGAACCGCTACATGATCAACAATTCCATAAGCTTGGGCTTCTGTTGCTGACATAAAAGCATCTCTTTCCATGTCTTCGGATATAACCCATATAGGTTTGCCCGTTCTTTGTGCATAAACCCCTGTGATGGTTTCGCGAAGTTTTAGTAGTTCTTCCGCTTCCACGACAAATTCTCCCGTTTGTGTCAGATAAAGCGAACTAGCGGGTTGATGGATCATTACCCTGATGATATAATATAAAAGGTTCTTCTATTTCGCATAATGAGGCGAGATAACGAAAAAACAGAGAAAATTGAATAACCGTACAGGCATTTTTTGTGCATTGCATACGGCTCCACAATGGAATTTACGTTTTTTACTTTTCCTTTCATCGAAAGAAGGTTCTATTATACGTAGATCAATAAATGATCCAATTACCACCCTTCTTTTCTCGGGGGAGTTAAAAAAAATACTATGATGGTTCCGTTGCTTTATATATATTTTTTTTTAATTCGTCTGTGATTCAGCAATCCCAAAGTATCCTTTTTTTTTTTTAATATTGATTTTGTATATTGATTTTGTAAATCAACTTCCGGTGTGAAAACAAAGTTTGTGACGCTGAAATGTGCCCGCAATCGAATAGGTAAGATACCATTTGAAATATCCCTTTCTTATCTCATACTACTCTTTCAATACATAATCTAATATTTTTGAAAAAAAAAATCTAAAAAATTGAATATCGAATTCGAAGTGCCATGCTATTATTACTTAACTAATTCATATTTCCTATGGCGAAGGCATAGTCTTTTTTTCTCGAAAATAAAAAAACTCATTGGCGCCAAGCGTGAGGGAATGCTATACGTTTGGTAATTGCTCCTCCGACTAGGATAAAAGATGCTATTGAAGCGGCCAATCCCATGCATATTGTCTGTACATCGGGTGGCAAAGATTGCATAGTATCATAAATAGCCATCCCAGATATTACCCATCCACCTGGAGAGTTTATAAACATATACATATCTTTATTATCCTTTTCCAGACTGAGATATATCATAAGACTAATAAGTTGATTCGAGAGTTCGCCATCAACCGTTCCGCCTAAAAAAAATAATCTTTCTCGATAAATTAGGTTGATTAGGATAAAATTGTATCCCTTAGAAGCCGTACAAGCACCTTTTGATGCATACGGTTCAACAAAAATTGTGAAAAAATCAATGTGTAGATTCCAACCCCCTATTTCTTTTTTCATAGAAGGCTCTTTTTTTTTCTAACTTCTAATGGAAGGTCTTTTTTCCCCCATTTTAAAAAGAAAAAATGAGTTTTCGTCCTTTTTATTAGATATTAGAATCCTATAATAAAACAATTCATTAAGCTTGTCGGACTAACTTATCATTGATATTTTTTTCATCGAGATCCAATCGAAATGGCGATGTCTTTTTCTTGTTCCTGAATGGGCTTCTTCCATATTTTTAGGTTTATGCTCTACTCCGAGTAGAAGGAAAGATCTGCCCGATTTTTATTTGCACATATAGGACAAATGAACCAAATACCACGTCTTTTTTTTACTACCCCTTCTTTTTTTTTCAATTCATTTTTTTCACATGTCTTCTGTCAAATAGTCAACAATTTTTTAATCATATTATTTGATTTGATCAACAGTTTGAGATCACCCTGTTTCAAATTTTTTTTAATAGAATCATTTATCATAATTTCTCATATCATATAAGTAGTAATCATAAATATATTATATAATTAATAACCAATTGGGTTTTTGCTAAACGGAGCCTGAATACTTCATTTTATTGGTCCAATCACCTAAACCATAAAAGATTTTTTATAATATATAATATCAATCTAAAAACTCCCCCTCAAAAATGCATTTAATTCTACTTTATTTTTTTATTGCACTTCGCCTTACAAATTTTTTTTTTGATAATTCAATCAATCTTTTTGGACGAAACAGAGGAGAGGATATCTCGATCGAGCGAGAAAATGGGGAAATCCCATATAGCCCAATATATCTGACAAGTTACACTATATGTCAACCCAAGCTAGTTCCTCCCCGTCAGGACTTTCAAAAAGTACTCTTGGAACGCCAATAGGCATGAAATGAAAGAAAAGAGAATGAAGTTCTCTATTTCACTTTGATGTGGAAACGTAAGAATGGGATTTAGTTTTTTAATAATATTGTCCTTTTTTTTTTTCCTACTGTATTAATCATATTTAATACATAAGTTGAATAAGCCCATTTTTTACAAAATAAAATAGAAAATAAAGGTAAAGAATAAAGGTAAAGTAAGAAAGAATGAATCAAAATAAAGGAAATTTTTTCCGAACGGGCTTTTGAATGATGAACACCAATAGCTATCTTGGTTCATATAAAATAGGGTTCACCCCCATTGCGTATTGGTACTTATCAGATATAGAATAGATCCGCTTCCCTTTTTTCCTATGAATCGAATTGTTCCATTATTACTAAAAAAAAAAGAACAAATATTAATCCTTTCTCCGAAAAAATTACCTAAAAAAAAGGGGGTCCATAGTTCCAATGCAATAAAGTTACATAGTGTCTATTTTTCGTTGATAAAGGGGTATTTCCATGGGTTTGCCTTGGTATCGTGTTCATACCGTTGTATTGAATGATCCCGGTCGTTTAATTTCTGTTCATATAATGCATACTGCTCTGGTTGCTGGTTGGGCTGGTTCGATGGCTCTATATGAATTAGCAGTTTTTGATCCCTCGGACCCTGTTCTTGATCCAATGTGGAGACAAGGTATGTTCGTTATACCTTTCATGACTCGTTTAGGAATAACCAATTCATGGGGCGGTTGGAGTATTACAGGAGGGACTATAACGAATCCGGGTCTTTGGAGTTACGAAGGTGTAGCTGGAGCACATATCGTGTTTTCTGGCTTGTGCTTCTTGGCAGCTATTTGGCATTGGGTATATTGGGATCTAGCAATTTTTACTGATGAACGTACAGGAAAACCTTCTTTGGATTTGCCCAAGATTTTTGGAATTCATTTATTTCTTTCAGGAGTGGCTTGTTTTGGTTTTGGCGCATTTCATGTAACAGGATTATATGGTCCTGGAATATGGGTATCCGACCCTTATGGACTAACCGGAAAGGTACAACCCGTCAATCCAGCGTGGGGCGTGGAGGGTTTTGATCCTTTTGTTCCGGGAGGAGTAGCCTCTCACCATATTGCAGCAGGGACTTTGGGTATATTAGCGGGCTTATTCCATCTTAGCGTTCGCCCGCCTCAACGTCTATACAAAGGATTACGTATGGGCAATATTGAAACTGTCCTTTCCAGTAGTATTGCTGCTGTCTTTTTTGCAGCTTTTGTTGTTGCTGGAACTATGTGGTATGGTTCTGCAACTACTCCCATCGAATTATTTGGTCCTACTCGTTATCAATGGGATCAGGGATACTTCCAGCAAGAAATATATCGAAGAGTTAGTGCTGGACTAGCCGAAAATCAAAGCTTATCAGAAGCTTGGTCTAAAATTCCTGAAAAATTAGCTTTTTATGATTATATTGGCAATAATCCAGCAAAAGGGGGATTATTCCGAGCGGGTTCAATGGACAATGGGGATGGAATAGCTGTTGGATGGTTAGGACACCCCATCTTTAGAGATAAAGAAGGGCGTGAACTTTTTGTACGCCGTATGCCTACTTTTTTTGAAACATTTCCGGTTGTTTTGGTAGACGGAGACGGAATTGTTAGAGCCGACGTCCCGTTTAGAAGGGCAGAATCAAAATATAGTGTCGAACAAGTAGGTGTAACTGTTGAGTTTTATGGTGGTGAACTCAATGGAGTGAGTTATAGTGATCCCGCGACTGTGAAAAAATATGCTAGACGGGCTCAATTGGGTGAAATTTTTGAATTAGATCGTGCTACTTTGAAATCCGATGGTGTTTTTCGTAGCAGTCCAAGGGGTTGGTTTACTTTTGGGCATGCTTCGTTTGCTCTGCTTTTCTTCTTCGGACACATTTGGCATGGTGCTAGAACCCTGTTCAGAGATGTTTTTGCTGGTATTGATCCAGATTTGGATGCTCAAGTGGAATTTGGGGCATTCCAAAAACTTGGAGATCCAACTACAAAAAGACAAGTAGTCTGATGCAACATTGCTTTTTTTTTTCTTCTAGTTTCTGTTTGCAATTTTAATATTAATAGTTAATAGGTAGGGTACTGGAGAAATCTTTATTTAAATCGCTGCCGTTTCTTTGACACTTTTTTTTCTTTATCCGGGGGGATGATCCCAAGTAAACAAAACAGGTATGAAAGCTATAATTGTAAACCACGATCAAATTTATGGAAGCATTGGTTTATACATTTCTCTTAGTATCGACTTTAGGGATAATTTTTTTCGCTATCTTTTTTCGCGAACCGCCTAAAGTTCCAACAAAAAAATGAAATAATTTTTCATTATCTTCATTGAAGTAATCAGCCTACCAATATTATTATATTGGTAGGCTGATTACTTCAACTAGTCCCCGTGTTCCTCGAATGGATCTCTTAGTTGTTGAGAGGGTTGCCCAAAGGCAGTATATAGAGCATACCCAGTAAAACTTACAAGTAACCCAGATATAGAGATGGCGACTAGGGTTGCTGTTTCCATTATTATAGAATTTCAAGACCACAATGGATCTATGCTAAGATCGTTTATTTACAACGGAATGGTATACAAAGTCAACAGATCGTAATGAATACAAAATAAGATTTATGGCTACACAAACTGTTGAGGATAGTTCTAGATCTGGTCGTCCAAAAAGCACTTCTGTAGGGGGTTTATTGAAACCATTGAATTCCGAATATGGTAAAGTAGCTCCTGGATGGGGAACGACCCCTTTGATGGGTCTTGCAATGGCTCTATTTGCGGTATTCCTATCTATTATTTTGGAGATTTATAATTCTTCTGTTCTGCTGGATGGAATTTCAGTGAATTAGACTGACAAGAATTTTGAAGTCCTAGCTTTTCGTTCGATACAAAAAAGTGAAGTATGTAGGTCTCGAAATTTTAGCCTATTCTGTTTTGGTAGTTCGACCGCTAAATTTATTTCTTTCTGCATTTTATATTTCCGGAATATGAGTGTGTGACTTGTTAGAATTGACCTTATGGATAGTACAGAGAATGGGTCTGTCATCTTTATCAAGATGGTTTTTTTGAGTTCGTCGGATATTCAGTCTAGTATCTGGAGCACGAAATAGATCAAATAGATCACAAAGTAGTCGAACTATGATTCATACTTAATACTCAGACCTTGTAGCCGGACTCCTTTCCGTTATATCTTATAAACTTTAATAAATCAAAAGATTTTTCCGCTTTGAAACTCTTATTTTGATCAAAGGACAAACGCTTCTTTGTATTTTATCTTTTTAGTCATTATAGCTATTTTTTTTTCATTGAATAAGTGATGATCCAATGGTTCTCACTCAGTGAACTTTGGACTTTGAAGGTTTCATTGAATCATCGTGGTTCTCGTATGAATCTGAGGTTTCAATTGATTAGTTAAGTAGGGGTTTAACAAGATAATTCCTATCAATAATAAAGAAAACAACAGGAAATCCGCATTACCATTCCATACAAATACCAAATAAAAAAAACAATAAAGATAGGTAATCTAGAAGATTCAAGAAGCCTGTAACGATCAACACAACATAAAGACGAATGAGCTGACTTGATTTTTTGGCATTTAACCACAAAGAAGAGCTTTCGGATTTTTACTCTTTCGTATCTTTTAATAATATTGAATGAGAGAGAAGTTTAAAACTTTCTATTCCATATCCCTTTCAATCAGAATCAGTATTTGGATCTTTTTTTTGTTTGAGCTGTACGAGATGAAATTCTCATATACAGTTCTTGGAGGGGGAGTCACCTTGGTTTACCTATCTCAATAAAGTTTATGATTGGTTCGAAGAACGTCTTGAGATTCAGGCGATTGCGGATGATATAACTAGTAAATACGTTCCTCCTCATGTCAACATATTTTATTGTCTAGGAGGAATTACGCTTACTTGTTTTTTAGTACAAGTAGCTACAGGATTTGCTATGACTTTTTATTACCGTCCAACCGTTACTGAGGCTTTTGCTTCTGTTCAATACATAATGACTGAAGCTAACTTTGGTTGGCTAATCCGATCTGTTCATCGATGGTCGGCAAGTATGATGGTCTTAATGATGATCCTGCACGTATTTCGTGTATACCTGACCGGTGGTTTTAAAAAACCTCGCGAATTGACTTGGGTTACTGGTGTGGTTCTGGCTGTATTGACCGCATCTTTTGGTGTAACAGGTTATTCTTTACCTTGGGATCAAATTGGTTATTGGGCAGTCAAAATTGTAACAGGTGTACCTGAAGCTATTCCGGTAATAGGATCGCCTCTTGTAGAATTATTACGCGGAAGTGCTAGTGTTGGACAATCCACTTTGACTCGCTTTTATAGTTTACACACTTTTGTATTACCTCTTCTTACGGCCGTATTTATGTTAATGCATTTCCTAATGATACGTAAGCAAGGTATTTCTGGTCCTTTATAAATAATCTAGATTCTATATATTTGTAATTAATCATTTATCTTCTTTCTTGGTGAAGGAACAATAGTATTTCATTGCTATAAATATGGATTATTAAAAAAATAAGACATGTATTTGGATATTTCCCTTCAACTCTACAATATTGTATTATTTATTTGATATGAATAGTTGAAGGGAATTCTATGAAGAGAAAATGGATTATGGGAGTGTGTGACTTGAACTATTGATTGGGCCGTGCAGAAATATGACTTTATCTGCTACATTGGAATTCACAACCAAATGTGTCTTTGTTCCAACCACCGTGTAAGCCCCGGGATAGGCTGGTTCGGTTCACTTGAAGAGAATCTTTTCTATGATCAGACCCGACGATGTTGTGCATGAATGAGCTCTGTAAAATCCAGTAGACAGGGGGATGGAACATAATCCTGATTATGTTTTTAGCTATTTTTTACGTAAAAAAACTGAAAAAAAAATTAAATAATTAATTAATAGTATGTAAATGCATTCATTTCCTCTGCATCGACTCGATTTATGATACTATCGGAGTGAAATACAGGATCTAACGAAGAGTAGAGGCTAGACTATATTAGTAACAAGTAAATCCTTTGTGTTTGAAAAATCTCGATATAATTTTCAAGATTAAGGACGAATTGCAAGGTATGAGACGATCCAGAAA